CCCGCAGATATTTCTCTTTCTAACCAAACAATTACTAATACACCTATTGTGATTCCTAATACAGGAGTAAAAATAGGGACAAGCATCCATACGATCTCATATACCTCTTTTAAGGATTCCAATCTAAAAAAAGAATTGATAGCTTGTACTTCTGTTGTATCTATTATCATTTTAACGATCAACTTCTCCCATAATGATATCTATGCTACCTAGTATTGTCATAATATCAGCCAATTTCATTCTTTTAACTAATTGAGGAAGGATTTGCAAATTGATAAAACCCGGCGGTCGGATTTTCCATCTCCAAGGAAAAACACCCTTATCTCCTATCAGAAAAACCCCTAATTCTCCTTTTGGGGCTTCGACTCTCACATAAAGTTCTTGTTTTGACAATTCAAAAGTAGGAGAAGGTTTCTTACTGATAAATCGATAGTCAAAATCATTCCATTCGGGATCCCATACTTTATCAAAGCGCCGGATTTCTAAATTCTCATAGGGCCCCCCCGGAATTCCTTCTAAAGCCTGTTGAATAATTTTTATTGATTCTGTCATTTCACTGATTCGTACTAAATAACGAGCTAATGAATCCCCTTCCTTTTGCCATTGAACTCCCCAATCAAATTCATCGTAAGACTCATAATGATCAACCTTTCGAAGATCCCATTGTATTCCCGAAGCTCGTAGCATTGGTCCCGATAAACCCCAATTTATTGCCTCCTCTCCGCCAATAATGCCTACTCCCTCAACTCGCTCTAAAAAAATAGGATTCCGTGTAATAAGCCTTTGATACTCAGTAACTCTTGTTAAAAAATAATCACAAAAATCCAAACATTTATCTACCCAGCCATAAGGTAAATCAGCAGCGACTCCTCCAATACGAAAATAATTATGCATCATTCGCATACCGGTAGCAGCTTCGAATAGGTCATATATCAACTCTCTTTCTCGAAAAATATAGAAGAAGGGGGTCTGTGCGCCAATATCTGCCATAAAAGGGCCAAGCCATAACAAATGCGAAGCTATACGACTTAACTCTAACATAATGACTCTGATATAGCTGGCCCTTTTAGGCACTTGAATATTGCCTAACTGCTCTGGTGCATTTACAGTTATTGCTTCAGTGAACATAGTAGCTAAATAATCCCAACGTGTTACATAAGGTAAATATTGTATAATTGTTCGGTTTTCCGCAATTTTTTCCATTCCTCTATGTAAATAACCCAATATCGGTTCACAGTCAATAACATCTTCACCATCTAGAGTAACAATGAGTCGAAGAACACCGTGCATTGATGGGTGCTGAGGGCCCATATTGACTATCATAAGGTCATTTCGTGTAGCTGGTGCAGTCATAGGTTTTTTCCCGATTCATTCTTCCATGAATTGCTGAAAGTGAAAAGAGGTTCATCACAATTTAAGCTAAAATTCAAAATTATTCTTCAAATTAATGGTTTTTTGTTTCTCGAATCTCCAACCGGCCGATTAATTCTTTATAACGTACTCTATTTTTTTTTGACAAATAGGCGAGCAGCCGTTGACGTTTTCCTAGAATTTTACGCAGACCTCTCTGAGATAAATAGTCTTTTTTGTGCAATTCCAAATGTGAAGTAAGTCTCCGTATCCTATTGGTGAAAATCACTACTTGAAATTCAACAGACCCCTTGTTGTCTTGGTTTTCCTCTTTCAAAATAGTGGCACTGAATGTATTTTTTATCATAAAAAAGCTCCTTCTACCCTTTAATTTACATATAAAATATTTTTTTTTTGGATCAGTAATAATAATATTAGTCATTTTAATGTATTAATTAGTATACACAATAATTTTAGTTTTAGTTGGACAGGGATAAAAAAGTAGATGGTACGTTTTTACACTTACTACGTCAAAGAATTTAGACCTAAAATTCGGAATATTACATATATTCGTTTATTTTATAGATTTTAGACAAACAAATTGATACGTCAGTGACTTAGTATTAAATAAAAATGATCTAATATTAGACTGGGACGTAAGATAGGTCATATGTGCATCTGTTTGCTTTTCTATCTGGTACAGAATATATAGGAAAAAATGTACCATTAACCAATTTTTAATTGTGGATATATTCTTAACAAACTAAAACGGCTTCCATTATTGGTATTAAACCAATATCTATTCATACAAGCTAAGTCTTCTAATCGATAATTAGGCCAAAGAAATAACTTTAATTTAATATTAATAAATTCGTTTTTATCTCTATAAAGATGGTTTTTTTGATCCAAAAAGGGATTCCTGTTTTTTATGTTCCTTTTGTTACAAAATACGTGATTTTTATCCACACTATTTCTATTTATATTCTTTGAGTTGAAAGAAATTAGAATTCTCAATTCTCTACGCCGTCTAGATGATAAAATATTTTCAGGAACGATAAAATCATAATGTTTTTTGTCTCTCTTTCGAATTATTATTTGATATATTGGGATATATTCATCCAATTTATTTTTATTGATATATCTTTGTTCTCGATATCTTTGAGGAGTTTGGTACTTACTTTTATGAACTAATGATATACCTACGGTTTGATATATAATAAAGTATCCGTCATTTTTTACAGACAAACGAATGGGATCGATAAAAAATATCCCCTTTTTATTCAATTCTATAGGAGTCAATTTTTTTCGAATCACCATTATATCCAGATTTATTTCTTTACTTTGAATAGACGATATAGTAGTATCTCTTGGATTTCTCAGTCCAAGCAAGTAACAATATATCTTGATATTATTGATCATTCTTTCAGTTAAATTCGGAATTAAACCATCGTCTATTATCCATTGAAAAAGCAAATAGTGCTTCCGTAAGAAAATCATTTCTGGTCTCATCTTATTACGGATCTTATATTGTTTTTTCATTTTATCTTGGTTTTGTGAATGTGAATATGATCCAAGGCCTCTTCGGCCCGCGGGTTCTTTTTCTTCTTGATTTTGATTCATTAATTCATAATATCTTTTTTCATTCGATGGTCGAAAAAAATTCCATTTTTTATTTTCGGCGATATTTTTATTTAAATTTAAAAGAAGTAATTTGCTTGGTATAATCCAAGGTTTTCTTTTGTATACATTATAAAGTGACACAAATTCTGGGAAGAACCGAAGTTTCAGATTTGTCGATCTTGGGTTTAGGATTTCTTCATTCATTTCCATCCAATCAAAAAAAAGTTTCTTGTCAGTGATTGGATTTATTTGTAAATCTTGATGAATCATCAGATAAAAAATATCGTTTTTATAGATTTTCTCAATTTTTTGGTAATTCTTCCTTCCAAGATTAGTATTTATATTACTGCTAGAATCCATTTTGGTCCAGGCCTCAATATCTTTTTTTTGTCTTAGAAAAAAATTGAGAATTGTCCAATCAAAATATTTTCTATCTTTATTTTTTTGCATACACAAAATATCACCCTTTATACCACCCTTTTCTAGATAATGATTGATAGGAATTTCCTCCAGGCTTTCAAATAAATTTTGTTTATAATTGTTGTAATTAAAAGTAATTTTTTGGTTGTTATTTAATTCTAATGGTGATCCATAAATAATATATGAGGACTTCTTAATTTCAGAATTAATAGATTTATATGATAAAAGATTATATATATAGTATTTTGTAAAATTCTCTTTTTGGTTTGGTAATGGATATACTTTAAAATCTTTTTGTTTTTTGTGATAAAGTAATAGGTCTTTTTCATACGAATTACATTTTGTTAAATCTTTATTTTGGGTAATACCACCTTCATTTATTGTAGTTCGCCATTTTTGTGGTATTAATCCAAACCATCTAATCTGAGAGAAATTGTATTGATAATGACCTCTTAACCAGTTTTTCCATTGATTCGTTTCAGAACTTGAAAGTTCTGTATGTCTTAATTCGGAATGAAATATTCCTTGTGTTACAAAATAATTTTTTATTGCAGTCTTAAGAAAAACGGGAGTTCTAGGATACTCAAAAATATATCTTAACTTATACAAATTAATAACTTGGGTTTGTGATAATTTGTAAAAAACATATGCTTGTGATAAAGCGGATAAGTCAAAAAAAAGATGTGAATTCCTCTTCCTCTTACTATTCTTAATATTGTAAAGTTGACTTTTTAGAGTCGAAATAAAGTTAATTTCTTTTTTGTTTTTTTTTTCTTGGTTTGTTTTATTATTGTAAATGTATTTATCAAAACAAAAATTTCTTGATTCAAGAACTAGTTGTGTAGGAATTCTGGCAATATGAATGATACATAGAAAGATATCGATGTATATTCTTTTAATTAAAATTTTTATAAACAAATCTAATTTATAGATTAATCGATTGCTTCTTCTTTTTATTTTAAATATTTTCCAAAAAAATTTTGATGATTTTTCTTTTCTATTCGAACTTGTTTTGTTAAGACTACTTCTTTTCTTGGCGTTGCTATTTTTTTCTTTTGTAAGACTCTTTGTTTTCTTTCTGATTGTGCTTGTTCTATCAGTCAGATTTTTAATTTTTTTTTCTCTCATTGAATAATTTGTATTATCTGTAGATTTAATTTTTCTAAACGAGCCGTGAATTTTCTGATTCCTAATTATAGAATCTTTTTTTTTGTCAGTTTCGCCGGATTCATACGTCTTTCTCAATCTAAAGAATTGAGTTGGATGTACTTTTAAGAGTTCTTTTTTTATTTTTTTTATAAACACAAATAAAACGTTTTTGAGAATCACCCTTTTTGGTTCTTTTGAATCTTGTAGAAAATTTTTTGTTCTTTCTTTTAAAACGCTTAGAAATCGAAAATGATTATTTTTTGTTTTTCTAATTTTTTTTTTCAGTTCTTTAAAAATAGGATTAAAAAAGGAGGGTTTGGGGGGGACAGAACCAAAGGGAAGGTTAGTTTGCGTCCCCCAAGCCGTTAAAAAAGAAAACTTTTGTTGTTCTTTCTTTAGATCTTTATAAGACGAAAAAGAGGGCCTAAATTTGGATCTGTGCCAAGGTTTCAAATAAAAAG